TCTATTTCCAATCTATTCCTTTGTTTTGTTCCATACTTGTTAGAATCGAATCGATTGCATTTTTGTTCAGATTGAAATGAATCAAGATTGATAAGGAGTTGATTAATGATGCTCGAACATATACTTGTTTTGAGTGCCTATTTACTTTCTATTGGTATCTATGGATTGATCACAAGTCGAAATATGGTTAGAGCCCTTATGTGTCTTGAACTTATATTAAATTCAGTTAATATCAATTTTGTAACATTTTCTAATATTTTTGATAATCGTCAATTAAGAGGAGACATTTTCTCCATTTTTGTTATAGCTATTGCAGCCGCTGAAGCAGCTATTGGACCAGCTATTGTTTCATCAATTTATCGTAACAGAAAATCAACTCGTATTAACCAATCCAATTTGTTGAATAAATAGTATTAATCGAAATTTGAATATTCATAAATTAATTCAAATTAACAGATTTGATACGCGTAAGGGATGATCGTGATTGCAAAAACATAAGAAATCAAAGTATTTTGGCCCTAGCTCATAAACCAATTCGGAAGTAGATTGATTCTGATCACTCATTGATTCGTCTGGTATCTAAATATAGGATTCATTTATAAGTTAGTTTACTAGACCGAAAATTTATGACATTCAAAAATTATAGATCCAATGTCACATTCAGTAAAGATTTATGATACATGTATAGGATGTACTCAATGTGTTCGAGCGTGCCCCACCGATGTATTAGAAATGATACCCTGGGACGGATGTAAAGCTAAACAAATTGCTTCTGCTCCAAGGACCGAGGACTGTGTTGGTTGTAAGAGATGTGAATCTGCCTGTCCAACGGATTTCTTGAGTGTTCGAGTTTATTTATGGCATGAAACAACTCGTAGTATGGGTCTAGCTTATTGATACGTTCCATAAAACTCTACTTGAATCCATTTTTTTTACCGACAAAATCCGTGCTCAAAATCAAATTCAAATATTTTGAGCACGGATTTTTCTGGCCCAAGTGTATCTTGTCTTTACCACGAATCATTTTCCTTGGTTAACAATAATTGTAGTTTTGCCAATATTTGCGGGTTCCTTAATTTTCTTTTTTCCACATAGAGGAAATAGAGTAATCCGTTGGTATACTATATGTATATGCATCTTAGAACTTCTTATAACGACTTATGCATTCTGTTATCATTTCCAATCGGATGATCCATTAATCCAACTAGTGGAGGATTATAAATGGATCAATTTTTTTGATTTCCATTGGAGATTAGGAATAGATGGACTCTCTATAGGACCCATTTTACTGACGGGATTCATCACTACTTTAGCTACTTTAGCGGCTTGGCCAGTTACTCGCGATTCTCGATTATTTCATTTCCTGATGTTAGCAATGTACAGTGGGCAAATAGGATTATTTTCTTCTCAGGACCTTTTACTTTTTTTCCTCATGTGGGAGTTAGAATTAATTCCCGTTTATTTACTTGTATCCATGTGGGGAGGAAAAAAACGTCTGTACTCAGCTACAAAATTTATTTTGTACACGGCGGGGGGTTCTGTTTTTTTTTTACTGGGAGTTCTGGGTATCGGTTTATATGGTTCTACTGAACCAACATTCAATTTTGAAATATTAGCCAATCAGTCCTATCCTGTGGCCTTGGAAATAATACTCTATATTGGATTTTTTATTGCTTTTGCTGTCAAATTGCCAATCATCCCCATACATACATGGTTACCAGATACCCATGGGGAAGCGCATTATAGTACTTGTATGCTTCTAGCCGGAATCTTATTAAAAATGGGAGCATATGGATTAGTTCGAATCAATATGGAATTATTCCCTCATGCTCATTCTATATTTTCTCCTTGGTTGATGATAGTAAGTGCAATGCAAATAATCTATGCAGCTTCAACATCTCTCGGTCAACGGAATTTAAAAAAAAGAATAGCCTATTCCTCTGTATCTCATATGGGTTTCATACTTATAGGAATTTGTTCTATCACCGATATTGGACTCAACGGAGCCCTTTTACAAATAGTCTCTCATGGATTTATTGGTGCTGCACTTTTTTTCTTGGCCGGAACGACTTATGATAGAATACGTCTTGTTTATCTTGATGAAATGGGTGGAATAGCTCTCCCAATGCCAAAAATATTCACGATGTTCAGTAGTTTTGCGATGGCTTCCCTTGCATTACCAGGTATGAGTGGTTTTGTTGCCGAATTAATAGTCTTTTTTGGACTAATTACTAGTCCAAAATATCTTTTAATGACAAAACTCCTAATTACTTTTGTAATGGCAATTGGAATGATACTAACTCCTATTTATTTATTATCTATGTTACGCCAGATGTTCTATGGATACAAGATATTTAATGTCCCAAACTCTTATTTCTTTGATTCTGGACCACGAGAGTGTTTTGTTTCGATCTCTATTTTTTTACCCGTACTAGGTATTGGTATGTATCCTGATTTTGTTCTTTCACTATCAGTTGAAAAGGTTGAAGTTATTCTATCTAATTCTTTTTATAGATAGTTTTTTTCATAAAAAAAATCAAAATTTCAAAAAATGTTCGTTGTACAATGACAAAAAGAAGGCCTTTTCTTCTTCTCTTACGTTAAGTAAAAAAATGAATTTGAACTGGCGAGAACCCGGTTAATTTTGTAGTGATTCGCCGGGTTCTCGCCAGTTCACACAAAGTTTTTTTTATCTGATATGCGCTGTACACTTTTCTATTTCTATTGGTAAGAACCCCTTTTTGAATTCAATTAAATGTTAATGTAAATGAACCATAACTATGTAGTCCTATTCCTAATAGATTGACCCCAAAATAGCATATCCAAATTATAAGAAATCCAATAGACGACACAATTGCGGAATTTGTACCCTTCCATTTTCTATTTCTTCGAGTATGTAAATAAATTGCGAATACGATCCAAGTAATAAAAGCCCAAGTTTCTTTTGGGTCCCAACTCCAATAGGATCCCCATGCTTCGTTAGCCCATACTGCTCCAGAAAGAATTCCTATGGTTAAAAAGAGAAATCCTAAACTAATAACCCGATAACTCCAATAATCCAATTGTTGAATCAATTGCGACCTGTAATAATTTTTTGGAGAAAAAAAAGAAGTATTTTGGAAAATATTACTTCGTTCATTCATGTATTCGATTTTACCAAAGAAAAATGACTCATTTAAATTTACTAAATAATTACTCGTAGCAAAAACCTTTCTCTTTTTTCTAATTGTAATGACTAGAAGTGATACTGATAATAATGATCCACATAAAAGGGCCGCATAGCCTAGTATCATCATACTTACGTGCATTATTAGCCACTCAGATTGAAGAGCGGGTACTAATATTGTGGATTCGTGTATTTCAGTTAAAAGACCTGAAGTAGCAAAGCCCTGGGTAAAAATAGCACTCGGTCCAATTATTGTGCTTAGAAGATTTGGATTTTTTTTGAAATACGGAACTATATGAATAAGGGAAAAGCTCCATGAAAGAAAGATTAACGATTCATATAAATCACTTAGTGGAAAATGTCTCGAATAAATCCAACGAGTAATTAATAATCCTGTTATACAGAAAAAAGTCATTATCATGCCCTTTTCGGATGAATCATATACTTTTACGATTTCATCGACTAAAAAGGTTATCAAATGAATTGTAATTATAATTGAAACGATCGAAAAACAAATATGAGTTAATATATGCTCTAAGGTTGAAAATATCATAAAAAAGAGTCCCTTAATTATAAAATAGAAATCGGCAATTGAATTCATTATAGGATCTATTTACTTTTTTTAGGAGATGATATGCCACTACTCGGACTCGAACCGAGATGCTCTCGCACTGCTTCCTAAGAGCAGCGTGTCTACCAATTTCACCATAGCGGCTTGTCTTGAACTCATAATAGCCTATGAATAAGCAATCGTCTAGATTTAAGAATTCAATTGGGTGGAATATTTTTTAGGAAAGATTCAAATTGATGAATAAAAATCTGTTCAAATAGGTATTTGAAGGTTCATTATTTTAGCTGAGGGTCTTAGTTTTATTGTGTATTTTATTTGAACTCTTGTAAAACTCGATCGTCCTACTATGAATTAAGGGATAGAACCTCCCAAAAAAAGATTTTTCTTTTAATGAACTGTTTTTGATTTATTTGAGTTCAAAAAGTGAAACAAAAAAATCTATTTTATCAATGAACATAAAAAAAGAACCTATTTTTGATCATTCAAAATTGACACATAATTTATCCAGAATATATTCACTAAGGGTTTTTGCCTGGATTGATGGCGAGAGATATATGGGGGTTTATAGTCTAGAAGACTTCAGAGAAAATTCAAAAGTAATAAAGTTGCACAAAAAAGTTTAGAATTTTAATCAATTAGGTTCAATGATTTTAGTAACGAAAGATTTTCTATATCCACTTCTATACAGATATACGGAAAAAGTGGATCTATAGAAAAAAGAAAACCTTATAGTATTGTAACAAATAGGTTGATGGGGAAATAAGATTCCTCGGCTTGGAAATGATAAAATATACTAAAAAGAAATTTTAGTATCTTGTGTTTTTTTGTCAACAAAAAGAAACTTTTTTTTTTTAATTCGGTAAGGTAAACAGAGGAATTCTTCTTCTACATATTCTAAGAGCGGAACGAATTCCATTTCCTATCGATTAGCTCAACAGGGAATGGAATTCGGGAATTTTATTTTGAAATGCAATGAGTCAATTTTTGAGTCAGGCCGATTCAGATTATTCCAACGTGTTATGTTTTATTACTTATTTTATTTGTTTGTCGTACAAAAAACTTTTTGAATTCCCGGTAGAAAGAGATTTCCCTAAGGAAAATGCTTTTAACGCTGCCCAATACCCCTTCCTTTTCCAAAAATTTTTACGAATACGCTTTTTTGATGCAGAAGTACGTTTTTTTGGAACTGCCATTTAAATTAAAATTAAGAGATTACTCATTGGTATAGCTGGATGTGAAAGACATCTATTGTTCAAAAAAAAA